AAAATCCCTGCTGCTACCATAGTAGCTGCGTGTATAAGAGCCGAAATGGGTGTAGGTCCTTCCATAGCATCAGGTAACCATATGTGAAGGGGAAATTGTGCGGATTTCGCAACTGCACCAAGGAATAAAAAAGAGGCACACAGAGTAACAAATAAAGAATTGACTCCATTATTATGAAGCAAATTATTAACTATTTCGAACAAATCTCGAAATTCGAAACTACCAGTTATCCAATAAAAACCTAAAATTCCTAATAATAAACCAAAATCCCCTATACGGTTGGTTACAAAAGCTTTTTGACAAGCACTTGCTGCAATGGGTCGCGTGAACCAAAAACCTATTAATAAATACGAACACATTCCCACAAGTTCCCAAAAAATATAAATTTGTATTAAATTGGAACTAGTAACTAATCCCAACATAGAAATATTAAAAAAACTCATATAAGCAAAAAATCTCAAATATCCCTGATCGTGAGACATATAATTGTCACTATAAATAAAAACCATGATTCCAACAGTAGTAATCAATATTGACATAATAGAAGTAAGTGAATCGATCAAGTGTCCGAATTCTAAAGAAAAATCATTATTGATGGTCCAAGACCATAGATATTGATAGATAAAACTTCCATTTATTTGCTGAATAGCCAAATTGGCCGAAAACACCATAGCTACACTTAACATCAAAACACTCGGAAAAGCCCACATACGACGAATATTTTTTGTTGCTGTGGGAATAAGCAGAAGTCCAAATCCCATTGACATAGTAACTGGAAATGGAAGAAAGGGTATTATCCATGCATATTGATATATATGTTCCATAAAAAACAAATTTTCATTTTTTTCTTATAATTATTTCCGATTCACCAATTTTTATCTCTTTCGAAAAGAACAATAATAAATCAACAAAAAATATATATATATGAAAACCTTTAAATAGTTTTATTTTTCATTATTCTGAACTATCTTTTTATCAAATATGGGAAATATGAAAAAAGTGACAGTTGGTTAGTCAAAAGGAATGACTAGGTAAAATTGATTACTTAGTTATTAACTTTAAGTATCTAAAAAAGTATCCAAAGAAAGATATCTATTAAGACAGAGAATATGTATGTGATTTTAAATTATTCTACAACTACATTCTACTCTGTCGATTTGTAACTATATCGTATAATAAGAAAAAACTAAGGAAAAACAGTTACACCAAAAGAGTACTTGACTCAAATATGGATCATAGTATGCATCAATAAATCGACTAAAAGAAAAAAGACTTAGTTATTTTATTCTAATTAATTTGTAGGAATTACCTAACTCAATGCGGAACTGATTGATTAGATTCTAATCCAACGGGGAAACTGATCTTTATCATAAATCTTAGAATACTCCTCTTATAGAACTGAAAAAAAAATAACTAAAAATAAAAGTCTCTCTTGTCGGGTAATGGAATGTTTTGTTTAACGGATTAGTTACTAGTTGAAATTAGAACTCAAATAAACACGTCACTCTGAACTTAATGAATTAATAGTAATCAAAATTCCTTTTAAATTTATGTCCCCGCTTATTATTATATATTCTATTTTTTTTTTCCTAGTCTATTATATATGTGATATACACGTATATATATATTTATATATACATATATATATAATATAAAAAAATATATAAAAGAAAAAAATTGATTTGTACCATAAAATAGTATGTAAAAATTATTGACATAATTAAGTAGAAAAAAAAACGAAAAAGAACGATCTATTTTGATTTGAGAAATATATGTCTTTCACATACAACGATAAAAATGAGTAACTCTTTTTGAATGGCAGTTCCAAAAAAACGTACTTCTATATCAAAAAAACGTATTCGTAGAAATATTTGGAAGAAAAGGGGATATTTTGCTGCAGTAAAAGCTTTTTCTTTAGCTAAATCGATTTCCACTGGGAATTCAAAAAGTTTTTTTGTGCGACAAACAAGTAAAAAAATTTTGGAGTAATCTAAAATTTCACGGCTCGAACAACTTCCCATTTTAGAAGATGGAAAATTTCCATTAACTAATGTATTGAACTTTATTGAATTCCTTATATAGTAGTTAGAATTAGTTGCTGTGGTATGTAGAATAATAATTTTTCCGTCTACTCTGGGTTCTAAATATAATATTCTTTTTTTTCATTCTCGTTTTTATTATAGTCGATTTCATTTGTGATATGGTTTTCCCTATTACTGTACTTTTCTTTTCACAATAGATTTCTATTGTGAAAAGAAAAGTACAGTAAATTGCGATAGGTATGGAAACTTTTTTGTTTTATTATATGCCTAATTCAAAATAAAAGGGCAATTCATTGGGTTGATCATAAATTCGAAATATTATGTACACAATAAAGAGTATTAAAAGAGTATTATACATTATATTAACTAATATAGTTATATATTAATTAAGATTCATTAATTCTTAAATATGAATTCTTAATAAATTCTCATATAGTTTATGATTCCATTCGTTTTTCATTTAATTTATCCGATTTCATGGGTTTAAAATGAATAAAAAAAAATGGAAAAAGGGGAAACTCTGGAGTTTATACCTCGATTTAGAACAAAACTTTGAAATTCCAACTGTTCCGGGAATACTTAGTATATAGTACATAAAAATAGATTGTTAAAACAGAACCCACGAAGATACTAACTAAAGCTTATTAAAGCTTATTGAGGATTCAAATATGAATTTCAAGCAGCCTTTATTCAATTCATCAATTCTAATGTTTCTTAAACCATATGGAATCCTTTAATCTCGACGATTCAACATGGATTGACTATTATTATTTCAAGTAAGCCGCCATGGTGAAATCGGTAGACACGCTGCTCTTAGGAAGCAGTGCTAGAGCATCTCGGTTCGAGTCCGAGTGGCGGCATACTATAAAAAAAGAAACACAACGAATCCTATAATGTATTTAATTCCTGATTTCAATTCTGTAATGGGAACCCCATTTATGTTTATGATATTTGTGACTTTAGAACATATATTAACTCATCTCTCTTTTTCGATTATTTCAATTGTGATTACGATTCATTTGATGAACTTATTAGTTTACGAAATCCTAGGATTACGCGATTCGCCGGAAAAAGGGATGATAGCGACTTTTTTCTTTATAACAGGATTATTAGTTACTCGTTGGATTTCTTCGAAACATTTTCCTTTAAGTAATTTATACGAGTCATTAATCTTTCTTTCATGGAGTTTTTCCATTATTCATATAATTCCCAAGATGCGGAATCATAAAAATGATTTAAGTGCAATAACCATACCAAGTGCCATTTTTACCCAAGGGTTCGCCACATCGGGTCTTTCAACTGAAATGCACCAATCGACAATATTAGTACCCGCTCTACAATCTCAGTGGTTAATGATGCACGTAAGTATGATGTTATTGAGCTATGCATCTCTTTTATGCGGATCATTATTATCGGTTGCTTTTCTAGTTATTACATTTCGAAAAAACATCGATATTTTTTGTAAAAGCAATAATTTCTTAATTAAGTCATTTTTCTTTGGAGAGATCCACTACTTGAATGAAAAAAGAAATGTTTTTAAAGACGCCTCTTTTCTTTCATTTCGAAATTATTACAAATATCAATTAACTCAGCGTTTGGATTATTGGAGTTATCGTGTCATTAGTTTAGGATTTATCTTTTTAACTATAGGTATTCTTTCTGGAGCAGTATGGGCTAATGAGGCATGGGGATCCTATTGGAATTGGGACCCCAAGGAAACTTGGGCATTTATTACTTGGACCATATTCGCGATTTATTCACATACTAGAACAAATCAAAGTTTTCAAGGTACGAATTCGGCACTTGTAGCTTCTATAGGATTTTTTATAATTTGGATATGTTATTTCGGAATCAATCTATTAGGAATAGGTCTACATAGTTATGGTTCATTCACATTACAATCTAATTAAATAAACTCCACGAGGAACACATAAGAACATCATCCCATATATAACGAAAGTTCGTGCGGGTTTTTGAGAACCCTTTATTCAAAGGGTTCTCAAAAACTCGAGATACATCTCATTACAATCCTAACTAATTTTTTTGCATTATACAGCGAACTCAAAATGAAAGAATTATATATAAGACTTTGCTTTCTATCTCATTAATGAAAACTATCTATGAAAATAATTAGATAGGATAGCTTGTACCTTGTCAACTGATAGCGAGAGAACGAAATCAGGATAAATACCAATCCCTATTACAGGTAGAAAGATACAGATCGAAACAAATAGTTCTCGCGGTCCAGAATCCATAAAATTAGAGTTTTGGACGTTGAATAGTTTATACCCATAGAACATCTGACGTGACATAGATAATAAATAAATGGGAGTTAATATCATTCCAATTGCCATTATAAATGTAATTAGCATTTTGGGCATTAAAAGATATTTTGGACTGGTAATTATTCCAAAAAAGACTGCTGATTCCGCAACAAAACCACTAATCCCCGGCAATGCAAGAGAGGCCATCGAGAAACTACTAAACATGGTAAATATTTTCGGCATTGGAATAGATATCCCACCCATTTCGTCGAGATAAATAAGACGTATTCTATCACAACTCGTTCCCACTAAGAAAAAAAGTGCAGCACCAATAAATCCATGAGAGAGTATTTGTAAAATGGCCCCGTTGAGTCCCATGTCGGTTATAGAACCAATTCCTATAATTGTAAAACCCATGTGAGATACAGAAGAATAGGCTATTCTCTTTTTTAAATTGCGTTGACCAAGAGAGGTTGAAGCTGCATAGATTATTTGGATTGTCCCTACTATCACCAACCAGGGAGAAAATATAGAATGAGCATGCGGTAATAATTCCATATTGATCCGAATTAATCCGTAGGCTCCCATTTTTAATAAGATTCCAGCTAGAAGCATACATGTACTGTAATGCGCTTCTCCATGAGTATCGGGTAACCATGTATGTAGGGGTATAATCGGCAATTTGACAGCATAAGCAATAAGGAAGCCAAAATAGAATATTATTTCCAATGTCACAGGATATGATTGATTGGCTAATCTTTCAAAATCCAATGTCGGCCCATTGGAACCGTATAAACCCATACCCAGAACTCCTATTAATAGAAAAATGGAACCCCCCGCAGTGTACAAAATAAACTTTGTAGCTGAGTACAAACGTTTTTTTCCTCCCCACATGGATAAAAGTAAGTAAACAGGAATTAATTCTAACTCCCACATGATGAAAAAAAGTAAAAGGTCTCGAGAAGAAAACGATCCTATTTGACCACTGTACATTGCTAACATCAGGAAATAGAAAAATTGCGAATTTCGAGTAACCGGCCAAGCTGCTAAAGTAGCTAAAGTAGTGATAAATCCTGTCAGTAAAATAGGCCCTATGGAAAGCCCATCGATTCCCAGTTTCCAGTGAAAATCAAAAATATCTATCCATTTTGAATCTTCCCCCAATTGAACTAACGTATCGTCCAATTGGAAATGATAACAGAATACATAGGTTGTTAGAAGGAGTTCAAGTAAGCATATACATATAGTATACCACCTAAATACCTTATTTCCCCTATGAGGAAAAAAGAAAATTGAAGAACCCGCGAATATCGGCAAAACAACAAGTATTGTTAACCAAGGGAAATAACTCGTGATAAAGACAAGATACGGATTGATTGACCAAAAAGCCCCTTGCTCGAGAAAATATATTTTCTCGAGCAAGGGGCTTTTGTCGGTAAAAAGGAATCAAATGATTCAAGTGGAGTTTTTTATAACGTATCAATAAGATAGACCCATGCTGCGAGTTGTTTCATGCCATAAATAAACACGGACACTCAAAAAATCTGTTGGGCAAGCGGATTCACATCTCTTACAACCTACACAGTCCTCGGTTCTTGGGGCGGAAGCAATTTGCTTAGCTTTACATCCATCCCAAGGTATCATTTCCAATACATCTGTGGGGCAAGCTCGTACACATTGAGTACACCCTATACATGTATCATAAATTTTTACTGAATGCGACATTGGATCTATAAATTCCAGTTTTGAACATAAAAAATTTTCGATCTGGTAAAATAAGTAGACTTGTCTATTTATATTGTGGACACCAGACGAATCAATGGTTTATCAAAATCTTAAGAATCAATAGATTTTTAAATCTGTTCATGAGAAAGGACCAGGGGGCTTTGATTTTCGTTTCAATAACATGCTAATACGAGTCACACATATTAATTCAAATTGTCCAACAAATGGTCAATTTTCTTACTATAAATTACTATAAATAAACAAATAAACTATATTATATCTATCCATATATAAATAATAAATAGATATATATTATCCATTTAATAGATATGCTAATTTTGACTAATTATTCAATAAATTCGATTGATTAATACGAATTGATTTTCTGTTACGATGGATCGACGAAACAATAGCTAGCCCAATAGCTGCTTCAGCGGCCGCAATAGCTATAATAAAGATGGAAAAAATATCTCCTTTTAATTGTCGACTATCAAATACATCAGAAAATGTTACGAGATTTATATTAACCGAATTTAGTATAAGCTCAAGACACATAAGTGCCCTAACCACGGTTCGACTTGTGATCAGTCCATAGATACCGATAGAGAATAAATAGACACTCAAAAAAAGTACATGCTCGAACATCATTGACTAATTCCTCATCAATCTAGATTCATTTCAACATGAACAACAAGTCAATCGATTCGATTGACTAGAATAGAGCAATTACAGAAAAAAGAGGGTATTGGCATTAGATTTAACTAAAATAAAACCCTTAACCTTTTTCATTTTAGAATATATAATTCTAAGAATTTTGTGAATTCTGAATCCTAAGTATTTATTATTGACGGGCCATAGTAATTGCACCTATCAAAGAAACTAAGAGAATTATAGAAATAAATTCAAACGGAAGATAAAAATCTGTTGATAAATGAATTCCAATTTGTTGAACGTTACTTACAAGGTCCTGTTCGATAATCTGGTTTGATTTTGTAGTCCAAATAATTCCGTACCAGGACGTATCCGAGATAGTAAGAATTAGTGAAAAAAAAATACTTGTACAAACCAGTAAAGTAACCCCATCCCCAACGGTCCAAAGATAGGAATTATTGGAATATTCTGAACCATTCATGAACATAACAGCAAATATAATTAAGACATTTATGGCTCCCACATAAATAAGGAGCTGTGCGGCAGCTACAAAATAGGAGTTCAATAGAATATAGAATAAAGATATACAAACAAGAACCAATCCTAATGAAAAGGCAGAATAAATTGGATTGGTAAGTAATACTACCCCCAGACCTCCTAATATAAGAAATGATCCTAGAAATACTACAAGTATATCATGTATTGGTCCAGGTAAATCCATTATGTATAAAATAAGAGATAAATAAGTCGAGATATTTCATGACCTTACTAAATGGTCCAGGAAAGAGAAAGGGCTTTGCCTTTTTTTTATCTGAAAGAAAAAAGAAAAAACTAGTTCGAATTTTATATTTCGAAAAAATAACGAAAAGTAGAATCTATTCTGAAGTTTAAATCTAAAGAATAATTCTCAACAAACAATCAATAGTTATGTAGTTTCTGACCAACCAAAAGAAAAGAAGCCGGGATCCTCTATATCCAAAGAAAATATTAGTAATCGGTAATCGTTCTTGAATCAAGGGGTTTATCTTTGTCTATTTTGATTTGAGTTGAATTCATAACTGTTTGAATTGAGCAATCCCCAATTACTGACATTGGTAAACGACCTAAAGCAATTTGATTATAATTCAATTCGTGACGATCATAAGTGGAAAGTTCATATTCTTCAGTCATTGATAAACAGTTTGTTGGACAATACTCGACACAGTTACCACAAAATATACAAACCCCAAAATCAATACTGTAATTAAGCAATTGTTTCTTTTTAATATTCCTTTCAAATCTCCAATCAACAACAGGTAAATCTATGGGACATACACGAACACATACTTCACAAGCAATACATTTATCAAATTCAAAATGGATTCGGCCGCGGAAACGCTCTGATGTGATCGATTTTTCATAAGGATACTGAATAGTGACAGGTAAACGATTTGTATGGGATAAGGTAATTATGAAACTTTGACCGATGTATCTTGCGGCTCGTATTGTTTGTTGACCATAATTTATGAAACCGGTCACCATAGGGAACATATTGTGGATATCCATGACTAAATTGATGTTTCTTTCTCTTGTTTGAGATAGTTGTTATAAATCTAGAATATCGTTATCTTATTCTGTTATTTAGAGAGAAACAAGTTGAGAAGAAGTTGTCAATAATAGATTACCTAATGAAATAGGTAAAAGAAATTTCCATCCAAGATTTAATAGCTGATCCATTCTCATCCTAGGTAAAGTCCATCTTGTTGTGATAGAAATGAAGAGAAAAAAAAAAGCTTTAGCTAATGTAATAAAGATACCAATTGTCATTCCAAAGACTCCAGCAATTTGATTTATTCCGAAAAGTTCAGGAATAGATATATATGGAATAGATAAATTCCACCCACCCAAGTAAAGCACTGTTGTAAATAATGAAGAAACTAATAAATTTAGGTAAGAGGCGAGGTAAAATAAACCGTATTTGATACCCGAATATTCTGTTTGATAACCTGCTACTAATTCCTCTTCCGCTTCTGGTAAATCAAAGGGCAATCTTTCACATTCTGCTAGAGAAGAAATAATAAAAACTATAAATCCTATAGGCTGACGCCAAAGATTCCACCCCCCAAAACCATATTTTGACTGTGCCTCAACTATATCAACTGTACTTGAACTGTTAGATAATCATAGTCGATAATAACATGACTGCTGGAATCGCTATTCCAAAACCGTACATGAGACCTCAGCTTCATACGGCTCCTCTATGGCCGCAAATAAATGCAAGTAAGGACTTGTTCGGTATTATCACCATCTTTGGATGATAAACGGAATAAAGATACATCAGAAAGTCCCAAATTAGACCAATGGAATTCCGTCTGCTAGAGTAAAAAGGGGCGCTTCTGAATTTATCTCATCCATTATTATTTCAATTTCTCTTTGTTTGATAATAACTTAATCCTTTAATAAAATACTCGTTATACCAATAAATATAAAGAACAAATTAGGCATTAGTTCCAAATTCGTGATAAGAATTCTGTATGTATAGATATGGATGACAAAAAAATAATAAATAAAAATATTTTCTTATTTTCATCCATTTTTTATCATTTCCTTTTTTCCTGGTCTTCTTTCTCAGAGGAAGGTACTCTAAAAAAAGAAAGAAATAAAAGATTAATTCGTTTTTGATAGTCATTTCTTTAATCAGTGAATAGGAGCATACTCTAGATCGGAATCGCGGGGAAGTACTGCTTCATCATTTCTACTAACTTAGAGCCCTCATTATGATTCGTTTTATCAAAAAATTTATGCAAAAATACCTTTTTTTGATACCTTACATTATCTCCATTACTAATCTTTTGTGTACCTTGGTGTTTCTAACTGTTCACTGATTTTTGATTGATCCCCGGTATGGCAAGACATACAAGACAGTAGTCGAAACCCCATACAGTCGATCTTTTGTACCCGCTTCAAGACATGATGACTAATCAAAGAATATCAATCTTGGGGTAAATAGTTTATACTATTTATGTTTACTTCAACTTTATTCTTGTACATAGGGAATGAGATTTTATCTTCTTACTGCAAATTTGGAAGCAGTTTTATTTTACTCAGATGACTATCTGGTTTAATTTATCGAACCTAATAATGAATAAAAAAATGCAAATATTCATTCAATATATTCAACTCCCTTATTTTATTTATAGAAAGGGGGGAAAGGTTCATGTTCCAACGAATCACACGTAGAGATATTGATAACACACATAGAGTTAATGGTATTTCATAACTAATAGATTGAGCAGCAGCTCGCAGACCACCCGAAAAGGAATATTTATTATTCGACCCATATCCTGACATAAGAAGTCCAATAGGAGCAATACTTGAAATGGCGATCCATAAAGAAACACCTATACTGAGATCGGCTAAAACAAGTCGATATCCAAAAGGAATTACTAAATAACTTAGTAAAATTGATATGACCGCTATAGACGGTCCGACACTAAACAAACGGATATCTCCTCTAGATGGGAGAAGGTCCTCCTTAAAAAGTAGTTTGGTCCCATCTGCTAGAGCTTGAAGAATTCCCAATGGTCCGGCATATTCCGGACCAATACGTTGTTGTATTGCTGCGGATATTTCTCTTTCTAACCAAACAATTACCAGTACCCCCATTGTGACTCCCAATATAAGGGTTAAAATGGGGACAAGGATCCATATTAGTCCATAGACTTCTTTTAACGATTCCGATCTAGAAAAAGAATTGATAGCTTGTACTTCTATCGTATCAATTATCATTTCAACGATCAACTTCTCCCATAATAATATCTATACTACCTAGTATCGTCATGATATCAGCCAATTTCATTCTTTTAACTAGTTGAGGAAGAATTTGCAAATTTATGAAACCTGGTGGACGAATTTTCCATCTCCAGGGAAACACACTACTATCTCCTATCAAATAAATTCCTAATTCTCCTTTTGGTGCTTCTACTCTCACATAAAGTTCTTGTTTTGATAATTCAAAATTGGGAGAAAGTTTTTTGGTAATAAATCTATATTCAAAATTATTCCATTGGGAATTTTTTTCTCTATTAAAGCGTCTGACTTCTAAATTCTCATAGGGTCCCCCAGGAATTCCTTCTAGAGCCTGTTGAATAATTTTTACGGATTCCCCCATTTCGCCGATTCGTACTAAATAACGAGCTAGCGAATCTCCTTCTTTTTGCCATTGAACCTTCCAATCGAACTTATTGTAACACTCATAAGGATCAACTTTACGAAGATCCCATTGGATTCCAGAAGCTCGTAACATTGGTCCTGATAAACCCCAATTTATTGCTTCCTCTCCATCAATAATGCCTACTCCTTCCACTCGTTCCAAAAAAATAGGATTCCGTGTAATAAGTTTTTGATATTCAACAATTCCTGTTAAAGAATAATCGCAGAAATCCAAACATTTATCTATCCATCCATAAGGTAGATCGGCAGCTACTCCCCCGATACGGAAATAATTATGCATCATTCGCATACCTGTGGCGGCTTCGAATAGATCATATAGCAATTCCCTCTCTCTGAAAATATAGAAAAAGGGAGTTTGCGCACCGATATCCGCCATAAAAGGTCCTAGCCATAATAAATGAGAAGCTATACGACTAAGTTCCAGCATAATTACTCTAATATAACTAGCTCTTTTAGGTACTTGAACACTTTCCAATCGTTCTGGTGCATTTACCGTTATTGCTTCTGTGAACATAGTGGCTAAATAATCCCACCGTGTTACATAAGGCAAATATTGTATAATTGTTCGATTTTCCGCTATTTTTTCCATTCCTCTGTGTAAATAGCCCAATATGGGTTCACAGTCAATAACATCTTCACCATCGAGAGTAAGGATCAGTCGAAGAACTCCGTGCATGGATGGGTGGTGAGGACCCATATTAACTATCATGAAATCTTTTCTTGTAGCCGGTACAGTCATATCTTTTCTTCCTTAATTTGTTATTCCATTCCATGAATTTCTCAAAACGAGGTTCATCAAAATGAAAAATCTAATAACTAATAAAAAAAATTCAAACCAATCTTAAAATTTAAAATTTTCATTAACGAGTTTTTGACTCCCGGATATTTAACTGATCAATTAATTTCTTATAGCGTACCTTATTTTTCTTTGACAAATAATTCAGCAGCCGTTGACGTTTTCCCAGAATTATTCGTAGACCTCTTTGTGATAAAAAATCTTTTTTATGTAATTTCAAATGTAAAGTGAGTCCCCGTATCTTATTGCTAAACCCTAAAACTTGAAATTCAACAGACCCACAGTTTTCTTCTTTTTCTTCTTGTGGAATAACCAATATGAATGCATTTTTGATCATAAAAAACCAATTTTTCTATTTTTTTTTTCTTTTCCGTGGATTTTCTCGATCAGGAAAAATAATAATTATACTAGTCATTTTAATCTAGTACACACAAAAATTTGTATTTATTCATATACACTACTTTGCTTTCATTTATTTTATATATTTTATATTATATAATATATTTATATATATTTATAAAATCAAATTTTCTTTCTTTTTTTTAGTTATGTTATCCAAATCAAATTTTTCATTTGATTTGGATAGAAAGAGATAATACATTTATACATTCCTAAAAGAAAATTCTTTTTTTTTGTTTTTTAGGGGAAAAGGGATTCTGTCGATTTCTTCCGAAATCCATTGATATTTAATCAAATCGGTGTCATGATATGTTTAATATGCATATATTTTTCTTTTGACTTTCTATGTCATGTGATACATAGAAAATGTACTTACTATTAACTTATTCTGTTCTGAATTAACTAATTCAGAATCGTGGATACATATGTATCCTTGACATACTAAAACGACTGCCATTATCGGTATCAAACCAATACCGATTCATACAAGCTAAATCTTCTAATCGATAATTGGGCCAAAGAAACAATTTGAATTTGATTAATTTATTTGCATCCATATTAAAATGCTTGTCCTTATTCAAAAATTGTCCACAGTTTCTTATGTTATTTTGATTGCAAAATTTTTGATTTTTATACACAACATTCCAATTCTGGGAATTGAAACAAATTAGAATTCTCCACTCTCTACGACGTCTGGGGGATAGAATATTTTCAGGAACAAGGAAATCATAATGATTTTTTTTTCCATTCACAAGTATATCGTTGTGTCGTCCACGGGTTCCATCAAAATGATTTTTATCAACATATCCCTCTTTTATGCATTTTTCATTAGTTTTGTGCTTACTCTTATCAACCAATAAAATACCTATAGTTTGATATGTAATAAATTTTCTCATAAATTTTACTTTCTTTGATAGACGAATTGGTTCAATAATAAACATTCCTTTGTTTACCAATTCTTGCAAGGTGAGCCTTTGTGGAATCAACATTAGATCCAGATGCATCTCTCCTCTTTCAATTGAGTATATAGCAATTTCCTTTGGATCCATCAGTCTAAGTAGGAAACCATATAACTTGATATTATTCATTATTCTTTGATTCAAAGGGTCAACCCATCTTAATTGAAAAATGAAATTATTTTTCAGGAAGAAACCCAGTTCCTCTTCTACCTTGTTCTTGTTCTTGAATTGTTTTTTCTTTTTACTCTTTTTAATGTCTGATGTCGGGTAATCTTCTTCAATATTTTTCTTTTTATTTTGTTTTCGTAGATCTGATACAAGATCCCCTTGGTCCTGTTTTTCGTTTTTTTTTTTGTTAGAATTTTCTAATTCAATATATTCTTTTTTATTTTTATCAGTTTTATCAGATAGTAAAGGAAGATTTTTTTTATTTATGCTGATCTTGTCATTTTTACTAATATTTTCATTTCCATAAAAATGAAAAATAAGTAATTTGATTGGTATGATCCACGGTTTCATCTTATAGACATCAAAAAGTAGCACAAATTCTGGGAAAAACGAGGGGCTTAGCTTTGATTTTGATATTGTACGATATAACCCTTTTTGATTCATACCCATCCAATCAAAAATGTGCTTTTTTTGATTGGATGAATCAACTTCGTGATGAATTGTAAAAGACAAAGTTTCTTTTTTTTCAAATATGTTATAATTATTATTCGTTTTGGTTGTAACATTTTTTTTAATCTTGGTATCGATATGTGTATTGGCCCAGGCCTTAATGTCAATATTATTTCTAAGACAACTTCCACAATCAAAATATTTTCTATCCGCATTTTTATGCGTACCAATAATATATCTTTTTTCTATATAATCATCAATGGCTAAACTTATTAATCCATAAAATGATTCGGGTTTAGGCATATTTAAATTAGATGTAATTTTGTGGTCCTCATTTATTTGTAATGTTGATCCAGAAATATCTGAGTCCCTACTATCCCCATTATTTATATAATCATATGATAAAAGATCATATCCGTAGTGTTTTTTCCATTTTTCTTTTTGACTCATCAATGAATTTACTGTATAGGAATTTTTTTTTACATAAGAATTTAATTGGGTTTTTTCTTTTTTATATAAATCCAATTTCATTGAGTATTTTTTTTGAAGCGTACGACGTCGGTTGATCCTATTTCGCCATTTTTCCGGGACTAACGGGGACCACTTGGTATGAGAGAAATTGTATTGAAAATGCGCCCCTAACCAATTTTTCCATTTATTCTCCTTAGTCTTAATTTTCTTATGCCTTAGTTTGGAATCCAATATTCCCTGGATCATACAATAATCTTTGATTCTATCCCTAAGAAAAGGATAGGTGTCGTGATACTGAAACACAGATTTTAAGTGATACTTGTTAAGTAATTTTGTTTGTGATAATTTGTAAAATACATATGCTTGAGACAACGAAGATAAGTCACAATAAATACTTTTATCATTATGACTAATATTTTTATTATAAAAAAACTTTTTGATAGTCGAAATAAAGTTGATTGTATTTTGATTTTTTTTCTCAATTCTTTCCTGATTTGTTTCATCATTAGAAATGGATTGATTGATCATTTTTCTTAATTCAAATAAAACTTGGGCATTAATCTTGGGAATCTTAATGGTATATAGTAAGATACCTATGTATACTTTTTCAATGAAGGATTTCATAAAATAATGTGATTTACGTATTAATCGTATATTTTGTCTTTTAAATATTTGCCAAACAGCCTTCTGCGATTCCGATCTATTATCACAAGTTAGAATTTTTCTTTTTTTGTCTTTTGTGATTCCTTCAATTTGAGTCCTAATTGTGATTGTCTTATTAGCAAGATCCATCATTTTTGTTTCTATGAATGAATAATTTTCTAAATTCGTAAATCGAATTTGAATGGTCGATTCGTGGATGATCTTATCATTCATTTTTGAATCTTTTATGTTTTCATTTAATTCATATCTCCTCCCCCGGTTAAATAAAAAAATGGAGTTTATTACATTTTCAAATTCCTTCATTATTAGGTTTATAACTAGTTTCATGACCCATATTGTTTTTTCTTTTGAAACTTTTAGAAACCATTTTATTATTTCTTTGAAAACTCTTAGAACTCCAAACAATTGCATTTTTACTTCTCTTTTTTTTTTTTCAATTTCTTTAGAAATAGGTTCAAAAAAAGGGGGTCGTTTTCGGGCAGAACCAAAGGGTAGGTCTGCCTCCTTTCCCAAAACTGTTAAAAAACAAAAATCGTCCTTTTGTGTTTTTTTCCGCATTTTATCTCTATGATGAGAGTATACCTTAGCTCCTTGCCAAGGTTTCAGACAGAAGGGAAATAGAATCTTTATCTGAATACCGTCTGTTAACCAATTTTGGGGAAATTCCGTTTCTGATAATTGAACACCATTATAGGTGCAAAAAATATGTACTTCTCTATTCCATTCCTTCAAATCTTCGTACCACTCGGGGAATTGGAATAATAGCATGCGGCCTACATTTTTAGCTATTATCAATGAAGGTAATATAATATATTTTCTGAGAAAGGATTGGGTTACTAACATTGAACCTCTGATTATTTGAGTAAATATAAAAGTATCCCAGGTTTCGGATATTGCTATTCGTTTATTTTTTTCTTCTTTCTCTTTGTTTGTTTTTTCCCCTTTTTTTGTATTTTTCTCTTCAAAATCAGCAATTTGAAATTCTGGATTTTCCCCTACCCAATTCCTAAAAATGCGATTCATCATATTAGAGAAAACAAAAGAAGAAAGAAAAACCGTTTTGTCTATTCGATCCAAAAAAAGTGGAGAATGCGCATTTGCTTGAAACATTTCCCAAATAACTATTTTACGTCTTTGCGCACGCATGGATCCTTTAATTAGACCACGATGAAAGTCTGATTGGTGTGAGTAACGTATCAAAGCTTCTTCTTCTTCTTCTTCACTAGTACTAGTATCATTAGTATTAGTGCTAGGATTATCACTCTGATCATCAGTATAAATTACCACTCGTTTGCCTTTTCTTGAACGAATGTCCGTTTTTCCCATCGATCCCTCTTCATTTTCTTCTTCCTCTTCTTCTTCTTCTTCTTCTTCCGAAACATCAATCAATTTGTATGACCATCGAGAAACATTTTTACTGATTTCTTCCATTTCAATGGATTTTTCTTTTAGTGTTGTTTGATCGTTTGGATCAGTTGTAATTTCATCGAATCCAAATTGCAAAGATTTTTCTTTCTTTTCTGAATCAATTTCTTGTTCGTATTCAAAAGATAATTCATCAATTGAGGTTAAGTAATTATCAATAAAAAAATTAGAATTCAAAAAGGATTCCCCGCGAAATAGATTCTTTTGATGTTCAAGTTCTCGAGAATGCTCAGGAAATAGATCATGAATCTTATTTATCCAGAACATTTCTATGGAATCAAATGTTTCTGTCGAAGTGATGAAATCATGAATGATTTCACGTAAATCGAATTTTTTTATTGTTCCTCGATATGGTCCATTCAAAAAAGGATCATACATTTTTGGTAAGTATTCTTGTTCATTCTCATCATCGCATAATCTGGTCCTTTTTTCTACCATATCTAGAAAAACCTTTTCTTTTTCTACAATTTGGATTCGACTGATCAATTCGTTGTTCAAGTTGTACTTTTTTTGTTCATTGGCAAAAACCCAATAGTTATAGAGATTCCCGTGATATAGTTTTTCTTTCGTGTACAAAGAAATTTTCCGTTCTATCATTTCTGAAAAAGTTGATAAACTGGGGGGATATGTAAAAGATATTATTTGTTTTCCATCACTTGGACATGTATAAAAAAAATATTGTGACATTTCATTTCGTACAGCATTTTCTAATTGATCATTTTTTATATATCGAAATGGGCGATTCCATCGTTTATCATCGAAAAGAAAAGTAACAAGGGGCTCTTCCATTTTCTTTAAAGAAATTTCCCTTTTTTCTTCTTTAAGTTTTCCCAATTCCCAATTATCTTGATACCCATCAAGATAAGAATCTTCGTAAACTGGGCTATCTTTTTTAGTCTTTTTCGTTTCGTAAGTTGTTTCTACATCGCTTTCTTCCTTTCTTTCTCCCCCTTCTTCCTTTTCTTTCAGTTTCTTAGTGAAAATAGGCGACGGCATTCTGCCTAAATAGTAGACACAGGTGATAAATAAGAGAATACTAAAGATTCGAGCCATAGAATTTCTCAATTCTGACACAAGGTACTTATTAGAATGATTTTGCCGTATCCAGAATAATACCAATCCAACCCATTTCATGAATAAAATGTGACCAATTAACCAACCAACAAAACTACTTGTTACAAATAACATCTTGTTGTTGCATCGAAACATATAAATGTTGACTAATCTGGCTAAGGTTGAACTTGGTAAAATGAAATGGTTGAATAATTGAAAAAT